AGCGCCTCGTGATCGTCAACCAATTCTGTGCTTCAATATAATTACCAGGAGTAAGCGTTATAGCCTGTTTCCAATACTCGGCGGCTTGAGCGAACCAAGCCTCCGCCATTTCAGAATCTCCTTGTTGAATGGCCTGTTCTCCACGGTCGGAATAGGCGGGTCAATTCCCTCCCTGAGAACCGTACTTGAGAGTTTCCTACCTCATACGGCTCGACAACCAACTCTTTTGTTTTGGTGTACCAGTTTTTTAACTTGAACCTACTTTAACTTTATATCTAATTGAATGTCTAATTGAATGAGATTTCTTATAGATATTCATTCGGTTTTTCTTGGATTAACCAAAAGAGAGTAATTACATGAGTTTCAAACTTTCATTTTGATTTAATTAATATATTTTTAATTAATATATTAATTAATATAATAAGTTTTATCTTTTCTCCTACCTTCAGAAAAAAAGGCATGTCCACTGTTATGTTATTAGATATTAATATTTTCTGAAAGGTAACTATCCCGCTTTCATATAAAAATTTATATAGAATCTTTGAAAAAGACTTTTTTTCATACTTCATAAAAAAGAAAAAGACTTACTGTCTTTAGGATCTGATGCTACACCGCTGCTCAATACCTTAGGGGATCCACTCTATTACATAAGTAGATTCCTAAGATTTATCTCATATTATGATATAAATAAACAGCTCTTGTTGTATCGGTCCAAAACCTTTCCAATTGATCTTTACAGTGCTTCCTCTATCAATTAAATCTTTTTTTTTTATCCATAGAAAGAAAGTATTTAGGCATATCTAGTCTTCACTTCATATTTCGATCCATGAAGTTTATTTATTTGCTACAGCTGATAAAAAATCGTTTTGGACGATGCTTATGTAGAAAGCCCTTTTTTTTTGTTTCTAGTATTTAATTGACTAGCTGTTCGTTCTTTTTTTCTATAGTGGAGATAGTCGCACGTAATGACAGATCACAGCCATATTATTAAAAGCTTGTGGTAAAAAGGGGTTTCGTTCTAATGCCCGAAAATAATATTCTAAAGCTTTGGTATGTTCCCCATTACTTGTGTGGATAAGGCCTATATTATAGAGTATATAACTTCGATCATAGGGGTCAATTTCTAGTCGCATAGCTTCATAATAATTCTGTAATGCTTCCGCATAATTTCCTTCAGATTGAGCCGACATCCGTTACGGTCGTCATTCGCTTTAACGAATTCTCCGTTTCAGAACCGTATGTGAGATTTTCATCTCATACGGCTCCTCCTTTAGGTGCATAATGAAAAAAATAAATATATGGAAAAATTTGATGTCATTATGAACTAAGCGGGGCTAATGTTTTTACAAGAAATCCCTAGCCAACCTTCTTGTAAAAGATCCTTTCTTACTACCAAGTGGGTTCATACTAGATAAAAATCAAAAAGGAAACTCTAAAAATTTCTTTGTTCTCAACGCCCCTAAATTTCCAGGAATTAGTCACTTCAAAAGTCTTCAATGGTTATACGGGTATCCAAAGTACGGACGAGATGGATGTTTATTGTTCCAACCATTTTAATTAGTCCCAATCCAAAAGAAGAAGAAGAAAGAAAAGGAATCATTTTGAAGAAAGTTTTCGTGTTGTTGATTTCTCGGCGTAGTGCTTCTTCCCCTGTGCCTCCTATTCGTATATTGTATTAGTCTAGTAGGATTGATCTGTAATACGGGAACCATACATAGGTAAAAACCTTTTGCTCAATACTAGAATTCACAATTGAAGCATCTAAGGCTGCATTAATCGTGGATACATGACAGAAGGGATTGCTTTTTTATATTATAAACTTCACCTTCAAAAGCGTCGATTTTTTTTCAATACTCGTTTTTTTCTATTCCAAATCGGTGAAAAATAAAACAAATAATGATAATCAAATCGCACCATCTCTGTAATAAGTAAATGCCTCTTTTTCTCCGGAAGTTGTCGGAATGACTCGTAATAAGATATCGGCTACAATTGTAAAGGTTTTATCAATAAAATTTCCATTTATACGCGATCTTGGCATAGGTAGTAATCCATTCTATAACTCTTTTTATTTCCTTTACCTTTTCTTTTGTGAGAAAATTTTCTCACAAAGCAAAGGAATTTGATAGTACGAACTAACATAAAAGCGGACTCTTTTTTTTATAAAAAAAGATTCTATCTACTTCCAAATTTTCCGGTCAAAAAAGGTATCTATTAACCATAATCTAAAAAACGATGAATAACTCGCTATTCACCCAGGTACTCAGTCATAATCCTGATGTCGGAGAGATGGCCGAGTGGTTGAAGGCGTAACATTGGAACTGTTATGTAGACTTTTGTTTACCGAGGGTTCGAATCCCTCTCTTTCCGTACTTTCAACTAAATCACCAATCTTACGTGATTGACTACAATGTATCAAATCAAATAAAAAAGAATAGATATAAAATCTAAATTTCTTTGATATGGAAAATGCTGGGAAGAGCAAACAAGGGATCCAAACCTCCCTACCAATCTATGATACATGAATAGGAAAAAGATTCCTCGACAAAATCCCCTACCTTGTGCCTTTTTATTTTTAATCAAAAAAGAGGGTAAAGGGGAGTTGTCCGAACTCTTGTTTTTAGTTATTTTTTTTACTTAACTTAGGTTTTTTAAGTCTGTCGAGAGTAATATTCTACGACAAGCAATTCATTTATTTTCAAACCGACGCATTTCCTATCTATTATTTGATTGACTAACCCTTCATATTGGAATGTGTGAAGAGTCAGATGGTTTGGCAATTCCTCGGGGGCAGATGACTCAAGAAGATTTTGAACCAAAGTTCTAGAGGTTTGTTCATCCTTCACTGTAATAATATCTCGGGGTTTGCAGCGATAACTTGGGATATCAACTATACAACCATTAACTAAAATATGCCCATGGTTAACTAATTGGCGCGCTTGAGGAATAGTCAAAGCCATACCCAACCGAAAAAGGATGTTATCCAAACGCATTTCAAGTAATTGTAATAAAACTTGACCCGTTGACCCCTTGGCTTTTCCGGCGATACGAACATATTTAAGTAATTGGCGTTCTGTAAGACCATAATGAAAACGCAATTTTTGTTTTTCTTCTAAACGAATACGATATTGAGATTTTTTTCCGGAGCGTGATTGGTTTCTAAGATCGCTTCCTGCCTTAGGCCTTTTACTAGTTAGTCCCGGTAAAGCCCCCAGACGGCGTATTTTTTTAAAACGAGGCCCTCGGTAACGTGACATAAAGACTCCTTTTTTTATTGAAATTGTACAAAACTAAACAAAGTTAAAACTGAACTAAATGATAATGATAAATGACGTAAAATCCACTCCAACAAACTATTGGAATACAAAGAGTCAGAAGATATATTCTCTCAATATACAGATTTTTTTTATTGTATATACAATATATATAAATCAATAAATTACAAAAATTTTCCTTTATTTTCTTTATTTATTTTGCAAAGATCTAACCCTTTTACCCAATATATATTCCTATATGGAAGTTTATATGACATAATATAAATGGCGTGGTAACTCTTGGAAAAAGGTGAAAGAAGTCTTTTCAATCTTCTTTGATTTTGAAAGTACATTAAAAATAATGTAAAAAAAGGAAAAACTATGGAAAAGCCGGCTATCGGAATCGAACCGATGACCATCGCATTACAAATGCGATGCTCTAACCTCTGAGCTAAGCGGGCTCAAATAAAATAGTGCATACAAATTCACTAAACTACTAGATCATATCAATTAACTATTCTATTCATATTTTTCCTTATTTATTTAGAATTCATCATATTCTATCTATTCTAGAACAGAATATAGCTCAAATAAAATAGTGACTATCATTAAATAAATAAAACATAACCTTAATTAATTAATAGAATAGAGCAATATATCTTTTAATTTTGCTTTCATGAGTTTCTAAATAAGAAAATTTGAATTAGACCGGAAAGCTTTTTTTTTAGTTAAATGATATCTGATTTGAAATTCGTGTTTTTTTGTTCTAACCTCAGGCTATTATTATTATTTTATACTTTTTGTCTTTTTATTTTTTTTTTTTTAGAATTATTCGAATTTCAAATCTACGAAGTAGACTTATAATCTTTTTCCATTGCACATTGTAGAATTCTAAGTTTCAATAATGATCATAAATTTCTTTTCATGGAAGTAAAAAAAACGAATCGACCGTTCGACTATTTCTTCAAATTTAAGACAAAGATGAGAAAAGGAAGAACATATATATGTTCTGTAATATATAACCATATTGAATTGCAAATACAAAAATGATAGAATCTTTGTTGATTAGACTAAATCAATATGGATGGGGCTAAAAAAAATGACAGAAGATACCAAAGAAATAAAATAAGTATCTATATGTAATAAATTCCAAGGTTTCGGCATAAGAAAAAGCGGAAAGACATCATAATGAGATCCTAATCTCAAAGTCTCAAAGCAAAAAAGGGGATATGGCGGAATTGGTAGACGCTACGGACTTAATTGGATTGAGCCTTGGTATGGAAACCTACTAAGTGATAACTTTCAAATTCAGAGAAACCCTGGAATTAACACTGGGCAATCCTGAGCCAAATCCTGGGTTACGCGAACAAACCAGAGTTTAGAAAACGAGAAAAAAGGGATAGGTGCAGAGACTCAATGGAAGCTGTTCTAACAAATGGAGTTCACTACCTTGTGTTGATCAAATGATTCACTTCATAGTCTGATAGATCCTTGGTGGAATAATCGGACGAGAATAAAGATAGAGTCCCATTCTACATGTCAATACTGACAACAATGAAATTTATAGTAAGATGAAAATCCGTTGACTTTTAAAATCGTGAGGGTTCAAGTCCCTCTATCCCCAACCCTACTCCCCAAAAAAGTCCGTTTGACACCTTACCCTTTTTTTAGTTATTCAAAAATGCATTATCTTTTTTCATTCATCCGACGCTTTTACAAACTATAATTTCTTTTCTTATTATATACAAG